GAAAAAAAAACTTCATTTCTTATAATGTTTTTGAAAACTTCATTAATTAATTTAGAGCATCCCTTATTCGCGGATAGTATCTTATCTATCTTTCAAAGTTAGAAGAAAGAAGGAATCGCTCGATTTCATTTTCCTGAATGACACAATTACAATATATATTTCTGTCGATCAGCTATTATGCAAAGCAAATCCTTTTCGAATAGATCCTTATCCTTACTCTACTCTATTTAGTATCTCATCAAAGTTGAATTTTTTCTAAGTCCATTAGAATAAGTTCTATTTTATCAAAAGATTTCCCTCTATTTTTTTTTGTTTGTTCACTACTTTCTATATGTATACGTAATAAATATAAAAAAAGGGTTCTGATAAACATGGAAAAAATAGAAACTAATAAGGATAGTAATTTTTGACGAACGGGATCAAAAACCGTTTTTATGTAGACACAAGAAAGAAATGTAGAAAATTCCTTTCTTGTGTCAAAGAAAAGACTAAGAAGAAGAAGGCGAATAATCCTTTGTTTTCTATTCTCCACTTACTTATCTTATGTTTAGTATCCAGTGAAATTTTAGATGTTATTCTATTAGAATAGAAAAAGATTGATCCATTCTATGACATTTCAATCTCACAAGAGTGACCTAGTGACACCGCTCGAATTTGGCTTGAAAAAAAAAAGAAGGGATAAAGTAAAATAATCTTCTTCACAATATACATACTATGACTAGGAATGCGGTACAAATAATTCCCGATATCGACATCTGGAATAGAAACAAGCAAAAAGCTTTTCATAATTTTTGATCATACATAACATATACAGAACATAATTGAATTCCCAAAACAATAATTTGATTCTTTTTACGAACTTGATATTGGAAATCCGAGAATCTAGAAATTCATTTCGGACAATTGAACCTTCTCAAACTGTTTCTTCTTAAGAACCAAAAATATTTGTGCCAAAATAACAGATGCCAAGAAGAACAAAAGGCCTTGGACACGGAATGGATCTTGAAGTACTATTTCCGCATCCCCTTGACCAAATCCACCCACATTAGGATTACTCGTTAATGGCTGATCAACTTTGATAGATTCGCCTTCGGAAACAAGAAGTTCTGGCCCTGGGGGGATAATATCAACCACTTGACGTTCATCTGACGCATCCGATATGGTTATTTCGTACCCCCCTTTTTCTTTTCGTATGATTTTACTTACTACACCAGCCGCTGTAGCATTATAAACTGTATTGTTACTCTTGCTCCCATCGGGATAAATCTGACCCCTTCCTCTGTTCCCACCTACATATATGGGATATTTTAAGAAGTGAACATCTTTATTAGTAGCGGGGTCCGGGGAAAGAATAGGAAAGGTGACTTCACTATATTTCTGACCAGAAACAGGACCTATCACAAGAATATTTTTTTTAGTGGGGCGATAGCTCTGAAAAGACAGATTTCCTATCTTTTCTTTCATCTCGGGCGAAATACGATCGGGGGGGGCTAATTCAAATCCCTCAGGTAAAATAAGAACAGTCCCCACATTCAAACCTCCCTTTTTACCATTAGCAAGAACTTGTTTAACTTGCATATCATAAGGAATTCGAACAACCGCTTCAAATACAGTATCAGGAAGTACCGCTTGCGGAACCTCAATATCCACGGGCTTATTAGCTAAATGGCAATTGGCACATACAATACGCCCGGTCGCTTCTCGTGGATTTTCATAACCCTGCTGTGCAAAAATGGGATATGCATTGGAAATGGATGTCCGAGTTATGATATATATCATTAGCGATACGGAAATAGATCGAATAATCTCTTTCTTTATCCAAGAAAAGGTGTTTTTAGTTTGCATGGTCCAATCATTGATCCCGAAAATTTCTACAATAAAATTAGGTAGGTCGCTTGTATAGTTCCCTATCCACAATTCTGCTATTTACTGTACTGAAATCATTTTACTGGAATATAGGAGTAGGAGAAATCCCTGTAGGGTAGAAAGAGTAAGTACGTCTTAAAATTGAAATGCTTTGCTTATGTACCTTATGTTACAAAGTAACAAATATTATAGTTGGATCAGTCATTCATTGAATGATAAATCACTACAAGTGATGGAGATACACGATTTAAATACCGGAAGATCCAATATTTAAAAATTGTATCCAGAATGACTGGAAAAGTAGAAACAAGACCAGATATAATTTGATCGTTGTGAGCAAATCCAAAATCTTTGTAGACATAGCCAATCATTAGTTCCCAACCATGGGGCGAATGGAATCCAATACATAAATCAGTTAATAAAAGAATAGAAAAAGCTTTTATTGTGTCACTTAAGTTATATAGGAATTCTTGAACCCAAGAGTTAAGAATAGCAAGTTCTTCATTACCCAGAATAGAATAACCACTTAAAATAATGAAAGAGGTTATATTTGTCGATAAGTGCAAAATCATATGGATATGATCCTCATTGTGCATCTTGATCAATTGGATCGTTTCTTTGTGGATTCCTATACGAAGTGTTTGTAGATGTGTTTCCGGGTATTCTTTTATCATTTCGTCCAAGAGTAAGAGTTCTTCCAATTCTATGAATTTTTCTAGAATACTCTTTTCTTGAATATCAGTCAAAAAAGTTTCGGATTGCCTAGTATTCCACCAATTAGTAATCCAAAATTCAAGACATTTATTAAATGAGAGAGAGATCCACCAGGGCAAAAATACTCTAGATGTAAGATATAGAAGAGGAAGAAATGCTTTCTTTTTTGCCATTTTTTCATCTTTGAATTGTTAATGAACCCACCTCATTTGTTGAATCTATGTGATCTACTATTTCTATTAACCCTAAGTTCTATTCCAAGGCATCGGACCTATGAATCTATTCCCTGTTCTTTATTTGTGATTTAGTAATGAGTCCTTGAATTTAGAAAGAATACAGAAATAGAATAAGAGCCCGTTTCGAATGAAGAAATAAGAAAAAATATTGTTTCCAGATACCTCAATTGAATTGATCAAATTCGAAGCCCTTTTCGATGAATGTTTGAAAGAACCAACCAATTCAAGCAAGTAATGAATATTATTCGGATTTCAAGCCAAAAGAACTCCCCTTGTCCTTTCTATCAAAAAAGAAAATCTTTCGAAAAAAAAAAATGGCCGGCTACCCACAGTTATAGTCCAGGAAAAATGGAGCGAGATTTATGAAGAATATTCTGATCTAACGATCACAAATTCAAAAACTAATGATCAAAAATGAGTGGCAAAACAAGACAGAAAAGTTATCCTTATAAGAGATACAAGCAGTCCTTTGCCTTTGATCATTAAGAAACACAAAAGAAAAGATAAAAAAAAAAAGAAAGGTCGATTGACAAAAGAAAGGAGAGAGCATTTACAAGATATGATCTATTTGTATCTAACCTATCAATTCATATTGAAAATAAAAAGAGAAATCCTTTATTCCGAAATGTTTTGATATACGAGATGAATCTATTATTTTATTTCGATTTGTTACTTTTACTTGTTTTTTACTGAATTGAGTTGAGTGGATTTCCATACGCATAAATTATTTTTTATGCGGACAAAAAAAGTTTCGTTTTATGGATGTTCCATATACGTCTACTTTGGATCGAATGAACGTTCTGAAAAAACTTTATTAAGCTATGCTATGCTGAAGAAAGAAAAGAGAATTCTTGAATTTTTTCCCTGCCGATGGGAAAGAATTTCTTCTTCAGTTCAAGTTCATTTCAAAATACTTCAATCGGTACGCGCAAGAAATAGGCCAATTCGGCGGCTTTTTGCTCAATTTCACGCGGAGTCAAATTCTCATCAGTACGCGTCAAGGGAACGGCCCCCTGTCCTTTGATTTCCATATAAAGGACACGACGAGCATAAATACCCTCTTTAACTTCTATTCGGATGGACTGAATATCTTTCATACGAAATCGTAGGAAGATGCGACGATTTTTTCCAGGAAATCCCCAACGAAAAATACACACTATTCCTTCTTTTCTATCGAATCGATCATAGCCACTACCTACATTCCACGAAATTGTGCACCACAAATAGGAACTAATAAAGAGACCTGCGATACCGTAGAAAGACATCACGATCCCTTGTGGAAAAAAAAGAATTTGTTGAGAGGGAACTAAAGATATCAAATTCTTACCGAGATAACTGGAAGATCCAACTAATACGAATCCTAGTGAACCTAAAAAAAGGATAACGGCCCAGCAGAAATTACTTATTTTTCGAGACCCCACTATAAGTTCTATCCATATATGTTCTGATCGCCAACTCATACTAGATCCAGTTGCATTTTATTGGAATTGAGAAAATAGTCCAAATGAATTTGACTTTCCTTTTTTTGTTTCCGAAGTAACTCTCATCAACTAGCATCATTCGGATGTAACCCTTTAGGAGTAATTCATCTAATTGGTTAGATCCAATTGGTTAGGTCTAAAATAAGAATATCCCTTTTCTATGATCTCCTATAGATATCCACATATAGATACATTGACTTTACATTTCATACATCCACCTCGATTCCGATCTATTTGAAAATTGCTATAATTTATTTACCATATATTTACGCATACATAAGATCTATGTTCGGAGGAAACCGCCATATTCTACTACTACTAAATAGATATCTGTGTTATCTATATCTAAGTCTTGAAAAAAAATAGATAAGATTTGCACCTATCAAATCTAAAAAATCTTGTTTTTTTGAACATGAAGAGATAAAGAAGCCATTGCAATTGCCGGAAATACTAGGCCCACTAAAGGCACAAAGAGAGAGGGTAAGTTGTTAAGAGTTGTCATAGAATGGGTACCTCGATTTAATATTTGTACCTGTTATTGTTAGAAAGATATCTTAGAATAATTATAATTCGTATATAATTAGATTGAGTATATCTAAGTGAGTATATATATTAAATAATAAGTGCAAGGAATAAATAATTAAATAAATGAGACTTATTCTTCTTTATCTTTCTACATGAAATATATAAATATACGTATGATAATCTATTCTATTCTTGTCTTAAAATTAGAATTGAATTCTCATTTTTATTTTATTTAATAAATAAAGAAATAAAGAGTTTCTTACAAATTCCCGAAGGATTCGTTAGAATTCAATTCAACAACAGGACTCTTAGTAAAAATAGAGATTCTCGGAAGATAGAGTAGAAAGAAAAGATACTCTATATCTCTATTTTCTATATTTGAATTATATATACTATACATACGAAGCAAGAAGGAAAGATGACCTTAGGTTTATTTTATTTGCCTTGCCCAATTTGAATTTTGAAGAAGGAACCATTTTTTTTATCTTGTTGATAGAGATAGAGGTTTCCTAATTAATAATCAGTAATATCGGTATAAAAAAAAGAATTATCCGCACAATTCTTTATACAATTTACAATTAAATATTATGATTATGTCACCAAAGAAAAAAGAAATTCTTCCTTAGAATTTTTACTTTGATTCCGATAAACTATCTAATTGTTCGCTACAAATACAAAAATGTAACTAAATTAAATAAAAATAATTTGACTTAAGGCTCTACTTAACTTAATAAGTGAATTTTAATTCAAAGGAAAAAAAGCGTGAAGCTTAAATAACTCACTCAGAACACCCTTTAAAGGATTACGTGGTACAATTGGATCGAATAAGCCCTTATCGAATAAATATTCAGCCGCTTGTGAACCTTCAGGTACTATCTTATTCAATGTTTGTTCAATTACTCTTTTACCTGCGAATGCAATATAAGCATTCGGTTCGGCAATAATGATATCCCCCAACATCCCAAAACTAGCCGTTACCCCACCAGTAGTAGGAGATGTAAGGATTGATACATAGAATAACTTTTTATGGGATTGATAATCATATAAAGCAGCAGATATTTTAGCCATTTGCATCAAGCTCAAGCTTCCTTCTTGCATACGTGCTCCTCCGGAAGCACACACTAGAATCAGAGGTAAAAATTTATTGGTAGCGTACTCGATCAAACGGGTGATTTTCTCGCCTACTACGGATCCCATACTACCCCCCATAAACTGAAAATCCATAACTCCAATTGCTATGGGAATACCGTTTAGTCGACCTGTGCCTGTTTGAACAGCATCGGTTAATCCTGTCTTTCTTTGATAAGAATCAATACGATCTTTATAAGGTTCCTCCTCCGAATGAAATTCAATAGGATCCAGAGAAACCATGTCTTCATCCATAGGATCCCAAGTACCTGGATCAATCGAAAGTTCGATTCGATCTGAACTACTCATTTTCAAATGATATCCACATTGGTCACAAATATTCATTTTGGACTTCAAAAGTTTCTTATAATTTAATCCATAACAATTTTCGCATTGAACCCACAAATGCCTATATTTTTGAGTCAAATCGAAATCAGTATAATTTTCTCTTCGAGTGAAATCAATACCATTCCTGCTAGTTCTTATACTGGAGCTCCCCCTTTCATTACTATTTCTACTTTCACCATAAATGTAACTATAAATGTAACTGTCACTGGAATTGTCACTACTACTTAAAAAGGAACTCTCAATACAAATTTGAGAACCAAGATAAGAGTTAATGCACCTAGTAATGTGATTATTCCAACTGTATTTAGTATCATACATGGAATGATCACAGGGCGGATCGTCATTCTTCGATCCATTCTTCAGATAAGCATAAGTCCAATAACTAAAAAAAGAACTTTCTCGTTCACTCAGTAAAGAAGGATCATTGTCAATCTCAAAAATTTGATTAGTAATATCCAAATATATGGAATAAATATTCCTATTACTATCTCTAACTAAAAAGGTGTCATCAGAGATAAAATTACGAACGTCCCTGACACCCACTAAATGATTAGCATTACTGTAACTAGAACTTTCACTCCAACTATGAATCTTTTTATCCATATCGTTTATAACCGGATCCTCACTTACACTGGTTTTTTCAATAGGATCACCAAACCTATCGATTGATTTACTTAGCCCACACCTGTATTCTAATTTTCCTTTATACAACATCGAATTGAACCACCATTTTTCCATAGAACTTTCTTGCCCCTATTTACGTGAAAATACAATAGATGAATAGTCATTCGATGAAAAATCATTTGAATATTTCATTTTATATCGGAATAAGCATAGAGATCCAATCACTAGATCATTAACTAATAAAATAAGGAATGAGTTTTGAAAAAAGGATTTTCTTTTGTTTTGTGAGAACCCGGAGTATTACTTCACTATAACTATATAGTTATGATGGAACTCTTTTTTATTATAGAATATTCGAAATATTTTTTTTAATTCGAAATTGAAATAGCGATTTCCTTCATCTTGTGTCAAATTCGCATCGAAAAAAAAGAAATATTTGTTCTCTTTTATCAATAACTTTTTTCGTAAAATCTCGTCTATTCCAACACGGAACGAAAAGGACAATATACAGGATGGGTAGAAAAGGTTGTGATACTTGACTCCATTCATGATCCAAAACTAAGGGATTAAAAGAATAC